AAACAATAAAGCTTTCGAATAGGCATGAGTGATCAAATGGAATAAAGCAGCCCTATAAGAACCTATACCCAGAGCTAATATAATATAACCCAATTGAGACATGGTAGAATAAGCTAAACTTCTTTTAATATCTCTTTGAGCAAGAGCCAAAGTAGCTCCTAATAATACTGTTATTATACCTATTAAGGAAATAAGATTCATTATGTAAGGTATGACTATGAAAAGAGGAAGAAGACGAGCTACAAGAAAAATTCCTGCTGCTACCATAGTAGCAGCATGTATAAGAGCCGAAATGGGAGTGGGTCCTTCCATAGCATCAGGTAACCATATGTGAAGGGGGAATTGTGCAGATTTAGCAACTGCGCCGAGGAATAAAAAAGAAGCACAAAGAGTAATAAATAAAGAATTTACTCCATTATTATGAATTAATTTAGTAACTATTTCGAACAAATCTCGAAATTCTAAACTCCCCGTTATCCAATAAAATCCTAAAATTCCTAATAATAAACCAAAATCCCCTATACGATTGGTTACAAAAGCTTTTTGACAAGCACTTGCTGCAATTGGTCGTGTGAACCAAAAACCTATTAATAAATAGGAACACATTCCTACAAGTTCCCAAAAAATATAAATTTGTATTAAATTAGAACTAGTAACTAATCCCAACATAGAAGTATTAAAAAAACTCATATAAGCAAAAAATCTCAAATATCCTCGATCATGAGACATATAATTATCACTATAAATAAGAACCATGATTCCAACAGTAGTAATTAATATTGGCATAATAGAAGTAAGCGGATCAATCAAGTGTCCGAACTCTAAAGAAAAATCATTATTGACAGTCCAAGACCATAGATATTGATAGATAAAATTTCCGTTTATTTGCTGAATAGAAAGATTAACAGAAAATACCATAACTATAGTTAGCATCAAAACACTCGGAAAAGCCCACATACGTCGAATATTTTTTGTTGCTGCAGGAATAAGTAGAAGTCCAAATCCTATTAACATAGTAATAGGAAATGGAAGAAAAGGTATTATCCATGCATATTTATATGTATGTTCCATAAAAAACACAAATTTTCGTTTTTTTCTTATAATTGTTTCCAATTCACCAATTTTTATTGCTTTTTTTTTATTGCTTTTCAAGAAAACAATAAAAAAATGAAAAAAAAAAAGATATGAAACCTTAAATATTCTTATTTTACATTTTTCTTACTTTTTTCAGATATTTAAAAAATTTGAAAAAGTTATAAATTGTTGCTTAAATGCTTTATCCAAATAGCTCAATATAGAGCCATTTTTTAGTTATTAATTTTTTAACTAAAATATTCATTTTTGAAGTCGAAAAATATTTTTTTATAAAAAAAAGAGAAGGAGTATATGATATGGTTATATATTACTAGAATAGTATTCTAGTAATATATAACCATATCATATATTATAGTAAGCAAAGAAAAAGTAAGAAAAGTAAGCAAAAATAACTATACCAATATCAGTAGAATATGGATACAGATATATAGTTTGCATCAATAAATCAACCAATTCTTCTAGTAATTTTAAAAAATTACTAGAAGAATTGGTTGATTGGATTGAAATCCAATAAGATAAGAAAATATCAGAAATCTTATAAAAATCCTCACTTCTTATATTCTAGAACTGAATAAAAAAAAACGTAAAATGAAAGTTCCTTTTCTTAGCTAACGGAGTGTCTTGTTTAACATATTAATTACTAGAAAATTCCTTTTCAAATTTTTCTTTCTTTTCTTCTATTTTTTCCTAGTTTATTATATATGTAACACACATGTATATATAAACAATATATTTGTATTGTTTTAAAAAAAAGATTATCGACGAAATTAAATATAATATAAAAAATGACTAAAACTAAAAAAAAAACGATCCATATTGATCAATACATGTCTTTCACATACAACAATAAAAAGGAAGAACTCTTTTTTTTATGGCAGTTCCAAAAAAACGTACTTCTATATCAAAAAAACGTATTCGTAGAAATATTTGGAAGAAAAAAGGAAATTTAGTTGCAATAAAAGCCTTTTCTTTAGCAAAGTCAGTTTCTACGAGAAATTCAAAAAGTTTTTTTGTTCGGCAAACAAATAAGAAAATCTTGGAATAATTTGAATTCCGTGATTTAAAGAACTTTTCCATATATAGAATATGAAAATTTTTCATTAACTTTTGTATTTATTTACCTCCTCAAGATTAGTTAGAACTAGCAGCTATTTTATGTCGAATATTAACTTATCTGTCTGCTAGTTTGGTTCTAAGTATTATTTTATTTCTTTTCCCAGTAGAAATTTTTTTTCCATTAGGAAAAGAAATAAAATGTAATTATAATGAATATTAAAACTGTTTTATTATATGTCTATCTCAAGATCAAATGAAATTTTTTTTGTTTACTAATTATTATTCTATATTTAAATTATGTACATAACAAACAACAAATATTAATATATATATTATATATATATATATATATTTTTTTTTTCTATATAATCACTATATAATTAGAATAATTAATTAAATTACACTAAATACATTAAAAAGTAGACTAAAAACAAGATTTTTATTTTTAGAAAACGAGTCTTTTTATTTCTAATTAAATTTAGTAATTATATTTTTATATGTATAAAATCATCCTATTTATTTAATTTATATTTCTTTTTTTTTTTTGATAAAAAAGATCTTTCTAAGTTTTCTAAGTGTTATTAAAAATAAAAAGAATACTTTAGTTTAAACAAAAGAGTTTAAAAGAACCCTTATTCATCCATTTCCTAAAGGATAACTATATCGGATTCTAGAATCTACATCTAGACGATTCAACATGAATTGACTATTATTATTTCAAGTAAGTAAGCCGCTATGGTGAAATTGGTAGACACGCTGCTCTTAGGAAGCAGTGCTAGAGCATCTCGGTTCGAGTCCGAGTGGCGGCATACTCTAAAAGAGATAGAATGGATCTTATAATGTATTTAATTCCCGATTTCAATTCTGTAATGAGACCCTTTTTATGTATGATATTTGCGACTTTAGAACATATATTAACTCATCTCTCTTTTTCGATCGTTTCAATTGTGATTGCGATTCATTTGATGATTCTATCAGTTCATGAAATCATCGGATTACGCCATTCGTCGGAAAAAGGAATGCTAGCTACTTTTTTTTCTCTAACAGGATTATTAGTTATTCGTTGGATTTCTTCGAGACATTTTCCATTAAGTAATTTATACGAGTCATTAATCTTCCTTTCGTGGAGTTTTTCCATTATTCATATGGTTTCCAAGCTATGGAATCAAAAAAATGATTTAAGCACAATAACCGCGCCAAGTGCCATTTTTACTCAAGGTTTCGCTACATCTGGTCTTTCAAGTAAAATGCATCAATCAGTAATATTAGTACCTGCTCTACAATCTCAGTGGTTAATGATGCATGTAAGTATGATGTTATTGAGCTATGCGGCTCTTTTATGTGGTTCGTTATTATCAGTCGCTTTTTTAGTCATTACATTTCGAAAAAACATCGATATTTTTTTTAGAAGCAAAAATTTATTAATATTAATTAAGTCATTTTTCTTTGGGAAGATCGAATACTTGAACGAAAAAAGAAGTGTTGTTAAAAGCACTTCTTTTCTTTCATTTCCAAATTATTATAAATATCAATTAATTCAGCGTTTGGATTATTGGAGTTATCGTGTTATTAGTTTAGGGTTTACCTTTTTAACCATAGGTATTCTTTCTGGAGCAGTATGGGCTAACGAAGCATGGGGGTCTTATTGGAATTGGGACCCCAAGGAAACTTGGGCATTTATTACTTGGACCATATTCGCGATTTATTCACATACTAGAACAAATCAAAGTTTGCACGGTACGAATTCGGCACTTGTAGCTTCTATAGGATTTCTTATAATTTGGATATGCTATTTTGGGATCAATCTATTAGGAATAGGTCTACATAGTTATGGTTCATTCACATAAAATCTAATTAAATTGTAGAAATTACATGCGGAATTAAGTAAGACATATATAACGAAAATTTGTGTGAGTTTTTAAGAACTGTTTGAATTAAGATTCAAACAGTTCTTAAAAACTTGGGATACATCTTTCTAATTCACTTTATTATTTTTTTTGTTGTACAGCGAATAGTTTCAAAAATATTATAATTGAAAATTATAAGACTTTCTATCTCATTAAGAAAAAAAACTATCTATGAAAATAATTAGATAGGATAGCTTGTATCTTGTCAACTGATAAAGAAAGAACGAAATCGGGATAAATACCAATTCCTATTACGGGTAAAAGGATACAGATTGAAACAAATAGTTCTCGTGGTCCAGAATCCACGAAATTTGAGTTTAGAACATTGAAAAAATTGTATCCATAGAACATTTGCCGTAACATAGATAACAAATAAATAGGAGTTAATATCATTCCAATTGCCATTACAAGGGTAATTAATATTTTTGGCATTAAAAGATATTTTGGACTGGTAATTAGTCCAAAAAATACTACTAATTCCGCAACAAAACCACTCATTCCCGGCAATGCAAGAGAAGCCATCGAGAAACTACTAAACATGGTAAATATTTTTGGCATTGGAATGGATATTCCCCCTATTTCGTCGAGATAAACAAGACGTATTCTATCACAACTCATTCCTACCAAGAAAAAAAGTGCAGCACCAATAAATCCATGAGAGAGTATTTGTAAAATGGCTCCGTTGAGTCCCATGTCGGTTATAGAACCAATTCCTATAATTGTGAAACCCATGTGCGATACAGAAGAATAGGCTATTCTTTTTTTTTTATTACGTTGACCAAGCGAGGTTGAAGCTGCATAAATTATTTGGATTGCCCCCACTATCACTAACCAGGGAGAAAATATAGAGTGAGCATGTGGTAATAATTCCATATTGATACGAATCAATCCATATGCTCCCATTTTTAATAAGATTCCCGCTAGAAGCATACATGTACTGTAATGTGCTTCTCCATGGGTATCTGGTAACCATGTATGTAGGGGTATAATCGGTGATTTGACAGCATAAGCAATAAGGAAGCCCAAATAGAATATTATTTCTAATGTCACAGGATATGACTGATTACCTAATCTGTCAAAATCCAATGTTGGTTCATTGGAACCATATAAACCCATACTTAGAACTCCTATTAAGAGAAAAATGGAACCCCCCGCAGTGTACAAAATAAACTTTGTAGCCGAGTACAAACGTTTCTTTCCTCCCCACATAGATAAAAGTAAGTAAACAGGAATTAATTCTAACTCCCACATGATAAAAAAAAGTAAAAGATCTCTAGAAGAAAATAATCCTATTTGACCACTGTACATTGCTAACATCAGAAAATAGAACAATCGCGAATTTCGAGTAACAGGCCAAGCTGCTAAAGTAGCTAAAGTAGTGATAAATCCTGTTAGTAAAATAGGTCCTATGGAAAGTCCGTCGATTCCCAGTCTCCAGTGAAAATTGAAAACATTTATCCATTTAGCATCCTCTTCTAATTGAATTAATGGATCATCCAATTGGAAATGATAACAGAAGACATAGGTTGTTATAAGGAGTTCTAATAAACAAATACATATTGTATACCATCTAAATACCTTATTCCCTTTATGAGGGAGAAAGAAAATTGAGGAACCCGCGAATATTGGCAAAACTACAAGTATTGTTAACCAAGGGAAATAACTCGTGATAAAGACAAGATGCGTTTTGACCAAAAAGCCCGTGCTCAATAAAATATATTCTTTTGAGCACGGGCTTTTGTCGGTAAAAAGGAATCAAATGATTCAAGTGGAATTTATTATAACGTATCAATAAGATAGACCCATGCTGCGAGTTGTTTCATGCCATAAATAAACACGGACACTCAAAAAATCTGTTGGACAGGCAGATTCACATCTTTTACAACCTACACAGTCTTCCGTTCTTGGCGCGGAAGCAATTTGCTTAGCTTTACATCCGTCCCAAGGTATCATTTCCAATACATCCGTGGGGCAGGCTCGTACACATTGAGTGCACCCTATACATGTATCATAAATTTTTACTGAATGTGACATTGGGTCTATAAATTCCAGTTTTGAACATAAAAAATTTTCGATCTGGTAAAGTAAAAAAAAAAAAAAATAATAATAAATTTATAATTATATAATTTATTATATATTTATATTTTCTTTATATATAGAAACCAGATGAATCAATGATTTATCAAAAAAAATCTTAAGAATCAAAATTTTTATAAATCTGTTCATCAGAAGACCAAGAGACTTTGATTTATCTTTCAACAACCATGATCATATGAGTCGCATGAATCACACGTGCAACTTCACGTTGACTAATGGATCGTCAATATTTCAATATAAATATATATTGAAATATTACTATACATATTAGTATTATTTGTAAATAAATATATAAAAGACACTGAAATGATATTTTATAGAAAGTTTTTTCTATAATTTCTATATATATATTCTATTTATATGTATTTATATTATAGTTATGGCTAATTTTTCAACAAACTTGATTGATTAATACGAGTTGATTTTCTGTTACGATAGATCGACGAAACAATAGCTAGCCCAATAGCAGCTTCCGCCGCTGCAATCGCTATAATAAAGATTGAGAAAATCTCGCCTTTTAATTGGCGACTATCAAATATATCAGAAAATAGTACGAGATTAATATTAACCGAATTTAGTATAAGTTCAAGACACATAAGTGCTCTAACCATGTTTCGACTTGTGATCAATCCATAGATACCGATTGCAAATAAATAGACACTCAAAAAAAGTACATGTTCGAACATGATTGACTAACTCCTGATGAACCTCGATTCGTTTCAATATGAACAAAAATTCAACCAAGTTGATTGACTAGAATAGAATCGAGCGATTACATAAAAAAGGGAATATTGACAGTAGATTAAACTAATTTTTTTTTTTATTCTAACTAAACTATTTATTATTGACGAGCCATAGTAATTGCACCTATCAAAGAAACTAAAAGAATTATAGAAATTAGTTCAAACGGAAGATAAAAATCTGTTGATAAATGAATTCCAATTTGTTGAACGTTGTTTATAAAGTCTTGCTCTATAATCTGATTTGATCTTGTAGTCCAAATAATTCCGTACCATGACGTATCTGCAATAGTAGTAATTAGTGAAAAAAGAATACTTATACAAACCAGTGAAGTGATTCCATCTCCAATAGTCCAAAGATAGGAGTCATTAGAATATTCTGAACCATTCACGAACATAACAGCAAATATGATTAAGACATTTATGGCTCCCACATAAATAAGAAGCTGGGCGGCAGCTACAAAAAAGGAGTTTGATGAAATATAGAATAAGGATATACAAACAAGAACCGATCCCAACGAAAAGGCGGAATAAATTGGATTAGTAAACAATACTACTCCTAGACCTCCTAATATAAGAAATGATCCCAGAAATACTACAAGTATATCATGTATTGGTCCAGGTAAATCCATTATGTATAAGAGAAAAATCAGTCAAAATGTTTCATGACCTTACTAAATAGTCCAGGAAAGAGAGGGGTGTTCCCCTTATTTTTTTTTTTCTTATATATGATGAGTTTTTAATGCAATTAAATCTTAATATGGATGGATTACTGTGGATATAGATAAAGTTATTAAAATTATCGGCTAATCTTTTCTTTTTTCTTTTAAAGATTATAATTTTTAATATTTTAAAATAATTAAGAAAATACATATTCACAGTTTAAATCAAAGAATGATTCTCAATAATCAATAGTTAATAAGATAAGTTTTTTAGGTTCTCATAAAAAAAAAGAAGACTTGTTTCTGTTTATCTTTATATAAAAAAATATTAGTAATCAGTAATCGTTCTTGAATCAAGGGGTTTATCTTTATCCATTTTGATTTGACTGGAATTCATAATTGTTTGAATTGTGTAATCTCCAATTACTGACATTGGTAACCGACCTAATGCAATTTGATTATAATTTAATTCGTGACGATCATAAGTTGAAAGTTCATATTCTTCAGTCATTGATAAACAGTTTGTTGGACAATACTCGACACAATTACCACAAAATATACAGACTCCAAAATCAATACTATAATTAAACAATTGTTTCTTTTTAATCTCTCTTTTAAACCTCCAATCAACAACGGGTAGATCTATGGGACATACACGAACACATACCTCACAAGCAATACATTTATCAAATTCAAAATGAATTCTACCGCGGAAACGTTCTGATGTGATCGATTTTTCATAAGGATATTGAATAGTTACAGGTAAACGATTTGTATGGGATAGGGTAATTATGAAACTTTGACCAATGTACCTTGCCGCCCGTATTGTTTGTTGACCAAAATTTATGAACCCGGTCACCATAGGGAACATATTGTAGATCTCCGTGAATAATTTGATGTTTCTTTCTCTTGTTTAAGATCAGTTATGAATGGAGAATATCGTTATCTTATTCTATTCTTTATAGGTAAATAAGTTGGGAAGAAGTTGTCAATAATAGATTACCCAGAGAAATAGGTAAAAGAAATTTCCATCCAAAATTTAAAAGTTGGTCCATTCTCAGTCTAGGTAAAGTCCATCTTGCTATGATAGGAATGAACAAAAACAAATAAGCTTTAGCTAATGTAATAAATATACCAATTGTTATTCCAAAAACTCCTGTCATTTTATTTATTCCGAAAAATTCAGGAATAGATATATACGGAATAGAGAAATTCCACCCGCCTAAGTAAAGAACTGTTATAAATAATGAAGAAACTAATAAATTTAGGTAAGAAGCAAGGTAAAATAGAGCATATTTAATACCCGAATATTCTGTTTGATAACCTGCTACTAATTCCTCCTCTGCTTCTGGTAAATCAAAAGGTAATCTCTCACATTCTGCTAGAGAAGAAATTAGAAAAACAACAAACCCTATAGGCTGACGCCACAGATTCCACCCCCAAAAACCATATTTTGACTGTGACTCAACTATATCAACTGTACTTGAACTGTTAGATAATCATAGTCGATAATAACATTACTGTTCATATCGCTATTTCAAAACCGTACATGAGACCTCAGCTTCATACGGCTCCTTTATGGTCACAAATAAATGTAAGTACTTGTTTGGTATTATTGTAATTTTTAGATTCAAATTCTAATACCGGGAAGTCCAAAATTAGACCAACAAAATTCCGTTTGCTAGAATAAAAAAGCGCTTCCGAATTGATCTTTTCCATTAAAATTACAATTTCTCTTTTTTCGGTAATAACTTAATCCTTAAATAAAATACTCGTTATATCAATAAATTAGGTTTTATCAATAACTCTAAAGAAAGAATTAGTTAGAAAGAATTGATCATTAATTCCAAATTTATGATTAAGAACTCCATGTATGTATATAGTAGATATGAATATTGAATGGGGAAAAGAAATAAGAAATAAATATCCTGTATCGTATTTTTTTGTTTCATTTTTCCCATTCAATATTTTGCATTCTATTTCTTTTGCTCCTGTCCTATTCTTCTTTCTCAGAGGAGAGGAGGTACTCTGAAAAAAAAAAATAAAGGATTAATTCGTTTTTTATAGTCATTTCTTTAATCAATGAATAGGAGCATACTCGAGATCGGAATCGTGGAGAAGTACTACTTGGTCATTTCTACCAACTTAAAGTCCTCATTATGATTCATTTTATCCAAAGCTTTATGCAAAAAAATCTTTTTTTTTTTTTTTATCTAAAATTATCTTCATTACTAATCTTTTGTGTACCTTGGTGTTCCTAACTGTCCACTGATTTTTTATTGATCTCCAGTATGGTAATAAATACAAGACAGTAGTAGAAACCCCATACGGGTGACCTTTTGTACCCGCTTCAAGATCTGATAATTGGTCAAAGAATCTTAACCTTGGGGTAAACAGTTTATACTGCTTATGTTTCTATTCTCGTACATAGGGAATGAGATTTAATCCTCTTACTGCAAATTTATAAGCAGTTTGCTTTTACTCATCTAACTATCTAGCTTAATTCATCAACCCTAATGATAAATAAAAAAAGAAAATATCCATTGAATATAATATATTCAATTTCTTTATTCTATTTCTAGTTCTAGAAAAGAGGGAAAATAATAATGTTCTGCCGAATCACACGTAGAGATATTGATAACACACATAGAGTTAATGGTATTTCATAACTGATAGATTGAGCAGCAGCCCGTAGACCACCTGAAAAAGAATATTTATTATTCGATCCATATCCTGACATAAGAAGTCCAATAGGGGCAATACTTGAAATGGAGATCCATAAAAAAACGCCTATACTAAGATCGGTCAAAACAAGGTGATATCCAAAAGGAATTACTAAATAACTTAGTAGAACAGATATGACCGCTATAGACGGTCCCGCGCTGAACAAACGAATATCTCCTCTAGATGGGAGGAGATCTTCTTTAAAAACTAATTTGGTTCCATCTGCTATAGCTTGAAGAATTCCCAATGGACCGGCATATTCAGGCCCAATGCGTTGTTGTATTGCTGCAGATATTTCTCTTTCTAACCACACAATTACTAGTACCCCTATTGTTATTCCCAATATAAGGGTGAAAATAAGAACAAAGATCCATATGAGTCCATAGACTTCTTTTAAAGATTCCGATCTAGAAAAAGAATTTATAGCTTGTATTTCCGCTTCTGTTATATCAATTATCATTTCAACGATCAACTTCTCCCATAATGATATCTATACTACCTAATATCGTCATGATATCTGCCAATTTCATTCTTTTAACTAGTTGAGGGAGAATTTGCAAATTGATAAAACCGGGTGGACGAATTTTCCATCTCCAAGGGAAAACACTACTATCTCCTATCAAATAAATTCCTAATTCTCCTTTTGGGGCTTCTACTCTCACATAAAGTTCTTGCTTCGACAATTCAAAATTGGGTGAAAGTTTTTTAGTAATAAATCTATATTCAAAATTATTCCATTCGGAATTTTTTGCTTTATTAAAACGTCGGACTTCTAAATTCTCATAAGGTCCTCCAGGAATTCCTTCTAGAGCCTGTTGAATAATTTTTATAGATTCCTTCATTTCACCGATTCGTACTAAATAACGAGCTAGCGAATCTCCTTCTTTTTGCCATTGGACTTCCCAATCAAATTTATTGTAACACTCATAACTATCAACTTTACGAAGATCCCATTGGATTCCGGAAGCCCGTAACATTGGTCCTGATAAACCCCAATTTATTGCCTCCTCTCCACCAATAATGCCCACTCCTTCAACTCGTTCCAAAAAAATAGGATTACGCGTAATAAGTTTTTGATATTCAACAATTCCTGTTAAAGAATAATCGCAAAAATCCAAACATTTCTCTATCCAGCCATAAGGTAAATCGGTAGCAACTCCCCCAATACGGAAATAATTATGCATCATTCGCATACCTGTAGCGGCTTCGAATAGATCATATAACAATTCCCTTTCTCTGAAAATATAGAAAAAGGGAGTCTGTGCACCGATATCTGCCATAAAAGGTCCAAGCCATAATAAATGAGAAGCTATACGACTCAGTTCTAGCATAATTATTCTAATGTAACTAGCTCTTTTAGGTACTTGAACGCTTTCTAATCGTTCTGGTGCATTTACTGTTATTGCTTCTGTGAACATAGTGGCTAAATAATCCCACCGTGTTACATAAGGCAAATATTGTATAATTGTTCGATTTTCCGCTATTTTTTCCATCCCTCTATGTAAATAACCCAATATGGGTTCACAATCAATAACATCTTCACCATCGAGAGTAACAATTAGTCGAAGAACACCATGCATTGATGGGTGGTGAGGACCCATATTCACTATCATGAGATCCTTTCTTGTAGCTGGTACAGTCATAACTTTTCTTCCTTAATTCAATTCAGTATTCCATGAATTTAGCAAAATGAAGTTGATCAAAATGCAAAATTTAATAACTAAAGAAAAAATTAAAACCAATCTTAAACTTAAAATTAACGAGTTTTTGACTCCCGAATACCCAACTGGTTAATCAATTTCTTATAACGTACTCGATTTTTCTTTGACAAATAATCCAACAGCCGTTGACGTTTTCCCAGAATTTTTCGTAGACCTCTTTGTGATAAAAAATCTTTTTTATGTAATTTTAAATGTGAAGTAAGTCTTTGTATCTTATCAGTGAAACTAAATACTTGAAATTCAACAGATCCACAGTTTTTTTCTTTTTCTTGTCGAATAGCCGAGATGAATGAATTTTTGACCATAAAAACAAAATTTTCTTTTTTTTTTCTTTTTCGCGAATTTTACCGATCAGGAAAAATAAAAATATTTATTATACGTATTATTTGCAGTTATTTGAATTTAGTACAAAAAAATTTCTCATTTCTTCATATAGAATTTTTTCTATCCAAATCAAATTGCAAATTTGATTTGGATAAAAAGGAACGATCCCCCTTTTTTTTAAGATTTTCCTATTCAGGAAAGAAAATGTTTTTTCGATAAAGAAAAATAGATATAAGATATAGAGGAAATATACTATGTTATATTTATATTTATTATATACTATTAATATAATTATAATATAATTAAAGAATTTAAAGAATTCTGAATCGTGGATACATATGTATTCTTGATATACTGAAATTACTGCCATTATTGGTATCAAACCAATAACGATTCATACAAGCTAAATCTTCTAATCGATAATTGGGCCAAAGAAAAAATTTGAATTTAATGAATTTCTTTGTATATGTATTAAGATGTTTTTCCTTGTTCAAAAATTGTCCACAGTTGTTTATGTTGTTTTGATTACAGAATATTGGATTTCTACCCATAATATTCCAATTCTGAGAATTAAAACAAATGAAAATTCTCAATTCTCTACGACGTCTGGGGGATAGAATATTTTCAGGAACAAGGAAATCATAATAATTTTTGTTTTTAGTCATAAGTATATTGCTGTGTTGTGCAACAGATTCATCAAATTTTTTTTTATCAACATATTCTTTTTTTATTATGTATTTTCCATCAGTTTGGTGTTTAGTCTTATCAACCAATGAAATACCTATGGTTTGATATATAATATCTTTTCCATCCCCTTTCATAGATAGACGAATTGGTTCGACAATAAATATGCCTCTTTTTACCAATTCTGTAAGAGTTAGATCTTTCTGAATCAACATTACATCTAGATGCATCTCTCCTTTTTGAATTGAAGATATAGCTATTTCCTTTGGATCTATCAGTCTAAGTAGAAGACAATATACCTTTATATTATTGATCATTCTTTGATTCAAGAGATCATCCCATCTTAATTGAAAAAGAAAATATTTTTTCAAGAAGAAATTGAGTTCCGCTTCTTTCTTGCTCTTAGATTGTTTTTTTTTTCTACCTTTTTTAATGTCTGTTCCTGTATAATCTGTCTTAACATCTTTTTCATTTTGTTTTCGTAAATATAATACAAGATTTCCTTGACCTTGTTGTTCATTTTTTTTTTTTACATTGATCTTTTTACTTTTACTAATATTTTCATAGAAATAAAAATGAAAAATAAGTAATTTTGTAGGTATGATCCACGGTTTTATTTTATACGCATTAAAAAGTAGTACAAATTCTGGGAAAAACCAAGGTTCCAGATTTGATATGCTACGATAGAATTTTTCTTGATTCATTCCCATCCAATCAAAAAAGGAATTTTTTTGTAATTTTTGATAATTTAGATTTTTAGTATTTTTATGAATCTTGGTGTTATGAATCTTGGTGTTGATAGGCGTATTAGCCCGGGTCTCAATATCAATATTATTTCTAATACAGAAATGGGGAATTTTATAATTTAAAAATAGTCTATCCATATTTTTGTCCGTATCAATGAGAAATCTTTTTTTTAGATAATTATTAATAACTATCCTTATCAATCCATAAAATGGTTCGGGTTTTAGTGTATTGAAATTAGATGCAATTTTTTTGTTTTCCACTTCTTGTAATTGTAACGTTGATTCATAAATATATGAGTTTTTATTATCCTCAAAATTTATATATTTATATGATAAAATATCATATCCGAAATGTTTTTTCAATTTGTCTTTTTGACTCATCAATGAATTTACTGCATAGTAATTTTCTTTCATGTAATGAATTAATTGGTCTTTTTCTTTTTTATATAAATCCGATTTCGTTGAGTCTTTTTTTTGAATTATACGATATTGGTTGGCCCTATTTTGCCATTTTTTTGGCATTAAATAAGACCACTTAGTCCGAGATAAATTATATTGATAATGACCCCTTAACCACATTTTCCATTTATTCATTCTATACTTATGTATTTTCTTATGCTTTGGTTTGGAACCAAATATTCCTTGTGTTGTACAATAATTCTTTATTATATCTGTAAGAAAAGGATAGGTGTTATGATATTGAAGTACAGATTTCAAAGCATATTTGGTAAGTAATTGATTTTGCGAGAATTTGTAAAATATATATGCTTGAGACAAAGAAGATAAGTCCCAATAAATATTAGAATTTTTGTTGCTAATACTAAAATTAGTATTATAAAAAATATTATAAAACGACTTTTTTATAGTCGAAATAAAGTTCATTATTTTTTGATTTGTCTTTTCAATTCCTTCTTGATTTGTTTTATCATTATAAATGTATTTAGTTAAAATTTTGTTTGTTGATTTAAAACTTGGAATCTTAATGATACATAGTAATAGATTCATGTATATTTTTTCAAAGAAAGATTTTATAAAATAATGCGATTTACATATTAATCGGATATTTTTTCTTTTAAATATTTGCCAAATATCCTTCTGTAATTCCGATCTTTTATCATCATAAGTTAGAACCATTTTTTTCTTGTCTTTTTTGATTCCTTTTATTTGACTCCTAATTGTGATTGTCTTATTAGCAAGATCTTTAATTTTTGTTTCGATGAGTGAATAATTTGCATTTTCGCAATTCAGGAATGGAATTGCAATTGTCGATTCGCGAAGAATCTGATTATTTATATTAGAATCTCTTCCATTTTTATTTTTAGTCGTTTCATATATTTTAACCCTACTCAATTTTAATATGGGTTTTACTTTTTCAAGTTCTTTCATTATTAGGTCCATAAATAGAATTATTTTGATGACCCATTTTGTTTTTTTTTTTGAAACTTTTAGAACCCCATTTCCTCTTTCTTTGAAAACTCTTATAACTTGTAAAATTTTCTTTTTCGCTTTTATCGTTTTTTTTTCGAGTTCTTTTAAAATGGGTTCAAAGAAAGAAGGTCGTTTTCGGGGAGACCCAAAAGGTAGCTCTGCTTCTCTTCCCCAAACTGTTAAAAAACAAAAGTTATCTTTTTTCTCTTTTTTTTGCCTTTGCTGATCTCCATGATTAAATCGTACCTTAGATCTTTGCCAAGGTTTCAGACAAAAAGGAAATAGAATCTTTATTTGAATACCCTCTCTTAACCAGTTTTTGGGAAATTCCGTTTCTGATAATTGAACACCATTATAAGTACATTTAACATGAATTTCTCCATTCCATTCCTTCCAATCCTCGTACCATTGGGGGTATTGAAACAATAACATACGACTAATATTTTTAGCTATTATTAATACGGGAAATAGAACATATTTTCTAAGAAAAGATTGGGTTACTAATATTAAACCTCTTATTGCTTGAGTAAATAGAAAGCTATTCCAAGCCTCTGATATTGCTATTCGTTCATTTTCCTCTTCTTTCTCTTTGTTTGTTTTCTCATTTTCTTTTGTATGTTCTTGCTCAAAATAATAAATTTGAGATTCTGAGGTTCTCCCTAACCAATTCCTAATTTTAAATATATTTAAAAACGAAAAAAACAATGTTTTGTCTATTCGATCCAAAAAAAGTGGAGAATGCGCATTTGCTTGAAATATTTTCAAGATAATTGTTTTACGTCTTTGAGCACGCATGGATCCTTTGATTATACCACGGCGAAAATCCGATTGTTGTGAGTAACGTATCAAAGCCACCTCGTCTTCTTCATCACTAGTATTACTAGTAGTATTATTAGTAGCACTCGAATTAGTACTCTGATCGTTATCAGTATAAATTATTATGCGTTTCCCTTTTCTTGACCGAATTTCAGGATCTTCCATCGATTCTTCGTCATCTTCTTCTTCCAAATCATCTGTTAATTTGTATGACCATCTAGAGACCTTTTTACTAATTTCTTCCATTCCAATAGAATTTTTTCTAATTTTTATTAGATCATTTGGATCAGTTGTAATTACATCGCATAACAATTTCAAAGATTTTATTTGACTTTCTGAATCTATTCCTTGCACACGTTCAAAATAAAATCTTTCAATTGAGGTTAAGGAATTCTCAATAGGATTCGATAAAAATTTCTCATCAGAATAAAACCTATTCTTTTTATGTTCAAATGTTTGAGAATTTTTAGGAAATAGACCATGAATTTTATTTATCCACAATATTTCTAAGGAATCCACTCTTGAAGTTATTAAATCAGTCATGATTTCATCTGAATCTACATTTTTTATTGTTCCGCGATAAGGTCCATTCAAAAAGGGATCATACATTTTGGGTAAATATTCTTGTTCATGCTCATCATCACATAATCTGGTTCTTTTTTCTAGTATATTTAAAGCAAAAGATCCTTTCTCTTTTTCTAAATTTTGTATTCTACTTACAAATTCGTTCCTTAAGTTGTATTTTTTTTGTTCATTATTATAAATCCAATAATTATATAGGTCTTCGTGGTATAGTTTTTCTGTCGTGTAGAAAGAAATTTTTCGCTCTATCATTTCTGAAAAGGTTGATAAACTTGGCGGATATGTATATGAGATTAGATTTTTTCCTTTATTGGGGCATATATAAAAAAAATATTGTGCCATTTCATTTCGTATAGCATTTTCAAACCTATCATTTTTTAAATATCTCAATGGGCGGTTCCATCGTTTATAATCGAAAAGAAAAGTTACAATAGGTTTTTCAAACCAAAAATAAGTTTTCTCTTCTTTAAGTTTTCCCAATTCCCAATTATCTTGATGGATATCAAGATAAGAATCTTCGTAAACCGGGCTATCTTTGTCTTCTTTAGTGGATCCCTCTTGTTCCTGTTTCGTCTTCTTCGTTTCGTAAGTTGTTTCTACATCGCTTTCTTCCGTTTCTGAGGTTTCTTTCAGTTTCTTAGTACCAATAGGCGATGGCATTCTGCCTAAATAGTAGACACAGGTGATAAATAAGAGAATACTAAAGATTCTAGCCATAGAATTTCTCAATTCTGACACAAGGTACTTATTAGATCGAATCAAATGATTTTGCCGTATCCAGAATAATACCAATCCAACCCATTTCATGAATAAAATGTGACCAATTAACCAACCAACAAAACTACTTGTTACAAATAACATCTTGTTGTTGCATCGAAACATATAAATGTTGACTAATCTGGCTAACGTTGAACTTGG